ACAGAAGATGAGATAAAGGAAATTATTTTGCCAAGTTATTCATACCAATCGGACTTTCGGCGAGGACTAATTAAAGGTGCTATGCGCGCTCAAAGGCGTAAAACTTTAATTTTTGAACTGTTTCAAGCAAAGGCGCACTCTCCCCTTTTTTTGGATAGAGTCAAAAGACTCCCCCGCCTACCGTTTGATATATCCAAATTTTTTAAAGTTTTTTTTACAAATTGGACAGACAAGGGGATAGAATCCGAAATTGTCGAGTATATAGACGTGGAGTATATAAACGAGGAAGAAAGGCGGATGGAGATATCGGAGGGATGGGATAATATCATATGTGGGCACATAATAAGGGGATTCGCGTTAATAACTCAATCTATTCTTAGAAAATATATTGTATTGCCTTCATTGATAATAGCAAAAAATATTGGACGTATATTATTATTTCAATCTCCTGAATGGTTTGAGGATATACAGGAATGGGAGCGCGAAATGCATGTTAAATGTACCCATAATGGTATCCAAGTATCGGAAACAGAATTTCCAATAAATGGGTGGGCAGAGGGTATTCAGATAAAAATCTTATTTCCTTTCTACCTGAAACCTTGGCACATACGACCCTCTGATAGAAATCTAATCGAAGAGGAAAACCAAAAAGATGAGTTTTGTTTTTTAACAGTTTGGGGACGGGAAACTAACCTTCCTTTTGGTTCTCCCAGAATTAGAAAAGGAGATTCTTTTTTTGACCCCATTTTTAAGGAACTACAACCAAAAATAGAAAAATTAAAAAGGGCGTATTTAGATTTCTATTTATATTTATTAGGAAAGAAACAAAAAAATTAATTATTGACATTATTGAAAGGTTAGTATTTATAACAAGAATACTAAAACAAAAAGTACTCTCAAAATTCAACCTAATTTTTAGATTAATAAAAGTATCAGACTCGAATGAAATTAAAAACGAAAAAGATTCTAGAAGCAGCAATCAAATAATTCATGAATCAGTTAGTCTATTTCAATCTCAAAATTGGAAAAATTATGCACTAATCAAAAGGGAGGATCTAACAGGTAGAACAAGGACAATTAAAAATAAAATAGAAAGAATTACAAAAGAAAAAAAAAAAATAACCCCATCCGGCGTATATATTAATCCTACCGAAAAAGGGTATAATGCTAAAAGATTCGAATGGACAACAAATATTTGGCAAATATTAAAAAGAAGAACTGTCCGATTAATCTCTCAATTAGATTGTTTTATAAAAATTTTCCTTGAAAAAGTATACATAGATATTTTTTTAGCTATTATTAATATTACCAGACTCAATATACAATTTCTTTTTGAATCGATAAAAAAAATGCCGGATAAGCCCATTAATGAAACAAAAGAAGAAAGGCTTAATAGAAAAAATAAAAATATAATTAACTTTATTTCAATTAATATTCTTAGAAATATAATTAACTTTATTTCAATTAATATTCTTAGAAATAGGAAAAATTTACATAGTTTTGGGGACTTATCCTATTTGTCACAAGCATATGTATTTTTTAAATTATCACAAACCCAAGTTAGTAACAAATTAAGATCTGTTTTTCAATATAATGGAATGTCTTTTTTTATTAAGGATGAAATAAAAGATTCCTTTGAAACACAAGGAATACTTGATTCTAAATTAAGTCATAAGAAACGCCCGGATAATAAATGGAAAAACTGGATAAGGGGACATTATCAATACAATTTGTCTCGTCTTAAAAGGTTTAGAAGGTGGAAAAAGATGAGAAATTTCATTAATCTAGGAATTCTAAAGTAGATTACTTAGTGAATCAAACAGTGAATCAAACAGACAATTTTCAAAAAAGCTCTAAATATGATCTGTTATCATATAAATCTATTAATTTGAATTATGAAAATAAGAGGGACTCGCCTATTTCTAAATCAAGCTCGCAAGTCCAATTAAAAAAGAACGAAGATATTTCTTATAAATCCAACACTCATAAAGAGAATTTTTCTGATATATATATATGGAGAAGTTTCCCTATTCCTATTAAGAATTATGAAAATTTTAATTATACACAAAAAGATCGCGATAGAAAATATTTGGATTTTAATTTTCAAAATCCAAATTGGGATCTTAGACAACAACTTATTATTGAGTCCTACATCAGAATGGATATCACGAGTAATGAAAATACTCATATTGATACTAACAATTATCAATATCCAATTTTTGAAAAAATTGATAAAAAAAAGCTTGTTTATCTTAAAATTCCGCAAAAGCTCCAAACCAATTTACCAAAACCCCGAAAAGGTTTTTTGGATTGGATGGGAATGAATGAAGAAATACTAAAACGTCCCATCTCACACCTGGGACTTTTTTCCTTCCCAGAATTTGTCCTACGCTATAGTCTATATAAACTAAAACCGTGGGTTATACCAAGTAAAATCCTTCTTTTAAATTTGAATCTAAATGAAAATGATCTTAGTGAAAAGAAAAACATCGAAGGAAACCAAAAACAAAAAGGGGAATCCGTTTCAAATAAAGAAATAAAGAATCAAAATCGAAATCAAAAAGATCAAAAATCGAAATCAAAAAGATCAAAAAGAAAAAGAATCGGTCGAAAGCAAAAGAGATCTTAGATCAAATGTACAAAAACAAGGGAATGCTGAATCTGTTCCTTCAACAAACCACGAAAAAGATATTAAAGACCCTTCCCCCCAAAAAATGAAAAAGAGAAAGAAAAGTAAGCTAGAAAAAGAAATAGATTTACTCCTAAAACCTTTTTTAGTTTTTCAAATTACCTCGCGCAGTACTTTGGCTAAAAGAATTATGAATAATATAAAAATATATTCTTTCCTGCTTCCACGAGAAATTACTATATCCTCGATTCGAGGAGGAGAAATGAGTTTGGATTTAATGTGTATTCGGAAGGATGTAAAGCTTATAGAATGGATCAAAAGCGCGTTCTTTATTATCGAACCCACACGCCTGTCTGTAAAAAATGATGGACAATTTATTATGTATCAAACCTTAGGTATTTTGTTGGTTCATAAGATTAAGCACCAAATTAATCAAGGATATAGAAAACAACCCTATGTTGATAAGAATGGTTTTGATTTACTTGTTCCCGAAACCATTTTATCGCATAGACGTCGTAGAGAGTTGAGAATTCTAATTTATTTCAATTCAAAGACTTGGAATAAAAATCCAATATCTTCGACTGAGAACAATTGTAGTCAATCTTTGGATTTGGATAAAGAGAACCCTCTTAATCTTAATAAAGATAAGAATGAATTAATTAATTTCAAATTTTTTCTTTGGCCTAATTATCGATTAGAAGATTTAGCTTGTATGAATCGCTATTGGTTTGATACAAATAACGGCAGTCGTTTCAGTATGTTAAGGATACAGATGTATCCGCGGTTGAAAAGTCGTTGATAGCCCATTTTTCCTATATATGCTATACCCTACGGGGTATATGAAAGTAAAGAGATTGACACGCCCCACCTTCCATGCCATTCTAATATATAATACGAAGACTAAAACCGCTGAGGTATCAATTAGGCCTACAAATCAATTAACAAAATCTTCTTCATTTTAGGCCTAAATTATGCCATGCAAAAATGAACCCCCTTCCTTCTTTCTTCTTTTTTTCTTTTTCAGAATAAATTAAATTGAAACCTGGATGGATTAATATGACCTGGGTGGATTAATATGAGTTGATAAAATTAGGAGTTCATAAAGAAATTCAGATTATTGTATATAACACATTAAAATTACTATCATTATTATTACTCATCGATAAAATCCGTATCTGTAAAAGTGGAAGAGGGAAAATCTTTTATGGTAAAAAGTGCATTCATTTCGGTTATTTCTGAAAAAGAAAGAAGGGGGTCGGTTGAATTTCAAGTATTCCGTTTTACCAATAAGATACGGAGACTTACTTCACATTTGGAAGTGCATAAAAAAGACTATTTATCTCAGAGAGGTTTGCGAACAATTTTAGGAAAACGTCAACGGCTGTTGGCTTATTTGGCAAAAAAAAATAGAGCACGTTATAAAGAATTAATTGGTCAGTTGAGTATTCGAGAGGCAAAAACTCGTTAATTGGAAGAATCATTTTAAGTACTTTTTCCTATTTGGTATTTGGATAAACTTCTTTTCACTTTCAGCAATTCATGGAAAAATGAATGGGTAAAAAACTTATGACTGTACCAGCTACAAGAAAAGACCTTATGGTAGTCAATATGGGGCCTCACCACCCATCAATGCATGGTGTTCTTCGACTCATCGTTACTCTAGATGGTGAAGATGTTATTGACTGTGAGCCTATATTAGGTTATTTACACAGGGGGATGGAGAAAATTGCGGAAAATCGAACAATTATCCAATATTTGCCCTATGTGACGCGTTGGGATTATTTAGCTACTATGTTCACGGAAGCAATAACTGTAAATGGGCCCGAACTATTAGGAAATATTCAAGTACCTAAAAGAGCTAGTTATATCAGAGTCATTATGTTGGAGTTGAGTCGTATAGCGTCCCATTTGTTATGGCTTGGCCCTTTTATGGCAGATATTGGTGCACAGACCCCCTTCTTCTATATTTTTCGAGAAAGGGAATTGATATATGACTTATTCGAAGCAGCTACTGGTATGCGAATGATGCATAATTATTTTCGTATCGGAGGAATAGCTGCTGATCTACCTTATGGCTGGATAGAAAAATGTTTGGATTTTTGTGATTACTTTTCAACGGGGGTTGCTGAATATAAAAAGCTTATTACACGGAATCCTATTTTTTTAGAACGGGTCGAAGGCGTGGGCGTTATTCGCGGAGAAGAAGCACTAAATTGGGGTTTATCGGGCCCAATGCTACGGGCGTCCGGAATCCAATGGGACCTTCGTAAAGTTGATCATTACGAGTGTTACGATGAATTTGATTGGGAAGTTCAATGGCAAAAAGAAGGAGATTCGTTAGCTCGTTATTTAGTACGAATCGGTGAAATGACAGAATCAATAAAAATTATACAGCAGGCTCTGGAAGGAATTCCAGGAGGGCCCTACGAGAATTTAGAAATACGACGTTTTGATACGAGAATTTAGAAATACGACGTTTTGATAGAGTAAAAGATTCCGAATGGAATGATTTTGACTATCGATTTATTAGTAAAAAACCTTCTCCAACCTTTGAATTGGCAAAACAAGAACTTTATGTGAGAGTTGAAGCCCCAAAGGGGGAATTGGGAATTTTTCTGATAGGAGATCTGAGTGTTTTTCCTTGGAGATGGAAAATTCGCCCGCCGGGTTTTATCAATTTGCAAATTCTTCCTCAGTTAGTTAAAAGAATGAAATTGGCTGATATTATGACGATATTAGGTAGCATAGATATCATTATGGGAGAAGTTGATCGTTAAAAATGATAATGGATACAACCGAAATACAAGCTATCAATTCGTTTTCCAGATTAGAATCCTTAAAAGAGGCCTATGGGATTATATGGCTACTTGTCCCGATTTTTACTCTTGTATTAGGAATCACAATAGGTGTACTCGTAATTGTTTGGTTAGAAAGAGAAATATCTGCAGGGATACAACAACGTATTGGACCTGAATACGCTGGTCCCTTAGGAATTCTTCAAGCTCTAGCAGATGGTACAAAACTACTTTTCAAAGAGAACCTTATTCCATCTAGAGGAGATGGTCGTTTATTTAGTATCGGACCATCCGTCGCAGTGATATCGATTTTACTAAGTTATTCAGTAATTCCTTTTGGATACCACCTTATTCTAGCCGATCTTGGTATTGGTGTTTTTTTATGGATCGCTATTTCAAGTATTGCTCCCGTTGGACTTCTTATGTCGGGATATGGATCAAATAATAAATATTCCTTTTTAGGTGGTTTACGCGCTGCTGCTCAATCAATTAGTTATGAAATACCATTAACTTTATGTGTATTATCAATATCTCTACGTGTGATTCGGTGTCGTCTAATTAGGTGAAATACTCAATTGTTCCTAGTTCTTTTCTTTCTAATTTCTGAGAAGAGGGTCAAGGTTAAATAATTTTTTCATCTTTTTTAGGCATCATTTGGGTTGATGAACTAAAGCAGATAGTTATATGAGTGAAAGAAAACGGCTTGCAAATTTGCAGTAAAAAGATTAAGTCTCATTTCCTATGTACAAGAATTAATTATTAATTAAAACTAAATAAAAGCAGGAGAGGCCGGTTGCCCCAAGATTGGTTGCTTAGTTATCATCACTTGAAGCGGGTTTAAATGGGAGGTTGAACAAAATTGAGTGGATGGTTAGAAAGACCAAAATACACAAAGGATTAGTAATGGATATTCTCTAAATAATTTTAGAGGATATTTCTGCCCATAAACGGAATTCGAATTGGGACTTTAAGTTAGTAGAAACGATCAAGAAGTACTACCCACGATTCCGACCTAGAGTATGTTCCTATCCACCAAGTAAGTAAATAACTATCAAGAACGAAGTAATCTTTTATTTGGAGTAAAATCCCTTTTATGAGAAAGGAGAATAGGAACGAAATAAAATAGAATAAAATAATTAAAAAAATCCTTTTCTTCTATCTTTTCGTTAGTTAGAAAGAGAGAACTCTTGGTATGATTCATAAATTAATGGAATGTTTAATTCTTTTTCGTAATTGAAAAAAATAGGTTGAAATACCTATATGATGTTGTTACAAAAAGGTTTTTATTCAAGGATTAAGTTATTGATTAACAAACAAAAATGACATTCCTAAAAAGAAAAGATGAGATTAATTCAGAAGCACCTAATATTAATATATATTTAATATAGAAAATATAGCAAACAGAATTCCGTTGGTCTAATTTGGGGAACTTGGGATAAGTTTTGACTCTATCCTACAAAAAAAATATCAAGAAAAAAATATAAAGATAAAGATACATAATAATTAAATGTCCTTAGATTTATTTGTGACCCTTGAGGAGCCGTATGAGGTGAAAATCTCACGTACGGTTCTGTAATAGTGGTAAGAACAGCGATGTTCTAATCAACTATGATTATCTAACAGTTCAAGTACAGTTGATATAGTTGAAGCGCAGTCAAAATACGGCTTTTGGGGGTGGAATTTGTGGCGTCAACCTATAGGGTTTCTCATTTTTCTAATTTCTTCTCTAGCTGAGTGTGAGAGATTACCTTTTGATTTACCAGAAGCAGAAGAAGAATTAGTAGCAGGTTATCAAACCGAATATTCAGGTATCAAATTTGGTTTATTTTACGTTGCTTCATATCTGAATCTACTAGTTTCTTCGTTATTTGTAACAGTTCTTTACTTAGGAGGTTGGAATCTTTCTATTCCATACCTATTCGGTCCTAAAATTTTTGACATAAATATAAATAAAGTAGGTAAAGTTTTTGGAACAATAATCAGCATCTTTATTACATTAGCTAAAACTTATTTGTTCTTGTTCATTCCTATTGCAACAAGATGGGCTTTACCAAGGTTGAGAATAGACCAACTATTAAATCTTGGATGGAAATTTCTTTTACCTATTTCTCTAGGTAATCTATTATTAACAACTTCGTCCCAACTTCTTTCACTGTAAACAATTACAATATTCTATATTCACCATTTATCTCAAACAAGAGAAAGAAACAAGTCTACAATTTTTTTCTTTATACACATTCACGATATGTTTCCTATGCTAACTGAATTCACAAATTATGGTCAACAAACAATACGAGCTGCCAGATACATCGGTCAAGGTTTCGCGATTACCCTGTCTCACGCGAATCGTTTACCTATAACTATTCAATATCCCTACGAAAAACTAATCACGTCGGAACGTTTCCGGGGCCGAATTCACTTTGAATTTGATAAATGCATTGCTTGTGAAGTATGCGTTCGTGTATGTCCTATAGATCTACCCGTTGTAGATTGGAAATTGGAAAGTGATATTCGAAAGAAACGATTGTTTAATTACAGTATTGATTTTGGAATCTGTATATTTTGTGGTAATTGCGTTGAGTATTGTCCAACAAATTGTTTATCAATGACTGAAGAATATGAACTTTCGAGTTATGATCGTCACGAATTGAATTATAATCAAATTGCTTTGGGTCGGTTACCAACGTCAGTAATTGATGATTACACAATTCGCACAATTTCGAATTCGCCTCCAATATAAATCAAATATAAAATAGTTAAACTTAAACCTCTCAATTCAAAAAAATCCCCAATTAACAATTCAATTTAAAAATTAATTATTTATGAATAATAGTTAATTATTAATAATAATAATAATATTAATAATAAAATAAATTTTAAATAACTGAAATTAACTATTAAGGTTTAGGTTGGATCTATAAAATAAGGCTTTTCAAAAATAGTTTAAACTTGTCATTTAATTTTTATTCAAAATGTATTTCTATATTTATAGTTCTATATTTATAGAAATATTTATATTAGAGTAATATATATATTTTTTTTTCAAACTTTTTTCCAGATATTGAATGATTAGGGCTAATAATACTATATATATCAACCCGCCCGCACCTGTTCAAATTTTATTTATTTAATTAAGTTTAAGTTAAGAAGTATCAGAAAGATAAAAAAAGGGAGTTACTTCTTTTTTCCTGGTCAGGTCAATAAAATCATGAAATATTTCTATTTTTTTTATGGATTTACCCGGGCCAATGCATGATTTTCTTTTAGTCTTTCTGGGATCGGGTCTGATATTAGGAAGTCTAGGAGTAGTATTACTTCCCAATCCAATTTTTTCTGCCTTTTCGTTAGGATTGGTTCTTGTTTGTATATCCTTATTCTATATTCTATTGAGTTCTTATTTTGTAGCTGCCGCGCAACTACTTATTTACGTAGGGGCTGTAAATGTTTTAATTCTTTTTGCTGTGATGTTCATGAGTGATTCAGAATATTACAAAGATTCTCGCCTCTGGACTGTTGGGGATGGGGTTACTTCGGTGGTTTGTACAAGTCTTTTTATTTCACTAATTACTACTATTCCAGATACGTCATGGTACGGGATTATTTGGACTACAAGATCAAACCAGGTTCTAGAACAAGATTTGATAAGCAATAGTCAACAAATTGGAATTCATTTATCAACGGATTTTTTTCTTCCATTTGAACTCATTTCACTAATTCTTTTAGTTGCTTTAATAGGTGCAATTGCTGTAGCTCGTCAATAAAAAATCAGCAATTAAAATATTCCATGCTTGTTATATGTGATTCAATCAAATCAATTGAATTGTTATTTAGATTGAAATGAATGAGATTACAAAGGAGTTGCTTAATGATGCTCGAACATGTACTTGTTTTGAGTGCCTATTTATTTTCTATGGGTATCTATGGATTGATCACAAGTCGAAATATGGTTAGAGCCCTTATGTGTCTTGAACTTATATTGAATGCAGTTAATATCAATTTTGTAACATTTTCCGATTTTTTTGATAATCGTCAATTAAGGGGAGAAATTTTCTCAATTTTTGTTATAGCCATTGCAGCCGCTGAAGCAGCCATAGGGCTGGCTATTGTTTCATCAATTTATCGTAATCGAAAATCAACTCGTATTAACCAATCGAATTTGTTGAATAAGTAGTCTTAATCAGAAGAATTCGAATATTCGTAAAGAAATGAAAATTTAAGGTATAATCTTCTCTGCAAAGGAAACATAAACAGAAGAAATCAAAGTATTTTGGCCCTTTCTTTTATAATAAAGCAGTCCAGAAGTAAGTTGATTAGAAAAATTCTGATAACTTGTTGATTTACCTGGTATCTAAATATAGGATTTGTTTAGAAGCTTACTAGGTCGAAAATTTATAACGTTTAAAAATGTATAGATCCAATGTCACATTCAGTAAAGATTTATGATACATGTATAGGATGTACTCAATGTGTCCGAGCCTGCCCCACCGATGTATTAGAAATGATACCTTGGGACGGCTGTAAAGCTAAACAAATTGCTTCGGCTCCAAGAACGGAAGACTGCGTTGGTTGTAAAAGATGTGAATCCGCCTGTCCAACGGATTTCTTGAGTGTTCGGGTTTATTTAGGGGCTGAAACAACTCGCAGTATGGGTCTAGCTTATTGATACGTTCCAATAAACTCTACTTGAATCCATTTTATTTATTTTTTTTTTTTACCGACAAGACCCGTGCTCAAGATATTTTTATTTTTGAGCACGGGTCTTTCTGGTCCAAGCGCATCTTGTCTTTACCACGAATTTTTTTCCTTGGTTAACAATAATTGTAGTTTTTCCAATATCTGCGGGTTCATTAATTTTCTTTCTCCCCCATAGGGGAAATAGGGTAGTTCGGTGGTATACTATAGGTATAGTTATTTTAGAACTACTTCTAACGGTGTATACATTCTGTTATCATTTCCAACCGGACGATCCATTAATTCAACTATTGGAGGATTATAAATGGATCCCCCTTTTTGATTTCCATTGGAGATTGGGAATAGATGGACTTTCTATAGGACCCATTTTACTAACGGGATTCATCACCGCCTTAGCTACTTTATCGGCTTGGCCTGTTACTCGAGATTCTAGATTATTTCATTTCCTGATGTTAGCAATGTACAGTGGTCAAATAGGATTATTTTCTTCTCGCAACCTTTTACTTTTTTTTCTCATGTGGGAGTTAGAATTAATTCCCGTTTATCTACTTCTATCCATGTGGGGGGGAAAGAAACGTCTGTACTCGGCTACAAAATTTATTTTGTACACAGCAGGGGGCTCCATTTTTCTCCTAATGGGAGTGCTGGGTATAGGTTTATATGGTTCTAATCAACCAACATTAAATTTTGAAACATCAGCTAATCAGCCGTATCCTGTGGTCTTAGAAATACTATTTTATATTGGATTTTTGATTGCTTTTGCTGTCAAATCGCCGATTATACCCCTACATACGTGGTTACCAGATACCCACGGAGAAGCACATTACAGTACTTGTATGCTTCTAGCTGGAATCTTATTAAAAATGGGAGCGTATGGACTGGCTCGTATCAATATAGAATTATTATCTCATGCCCATTATCTATTTTCCCCTTGGTTAGTGATAGTAGGCGCAATCCAAATAATTTATGCAGCTTCAACATCCCTTGGCCAACGGAATTTAAAAAAAAGAATAGCCTATTCTTCTGTATCTCATATGGGTTTCCTAATTATCGGAATTGGTTCTATAACTGATACAGGACTCAACGGAGCTCTTTTACAAATAATCTCTCATGGATTTATTGGTGCTGCACTTTTTTTCTTGGCAGGGACAACTTATGATAGAACACGCCTTATTTATCTTGACGAAATGGGCGGAATAGCTATCACAATGCCAAAAATATTCACCATGTTTAGTAGCTTTGCGATGGCTTCCCTTGCATTACCGGGTATGAGTGGCTTTGTTGCTGAATTGATAGTATTTTTTGGAATAATTACGAGTCACCAATTTTTTTTAATGCCAAAAATACTAATTACTTTTGTTATGGCAATTGGAATGATATTAACTCCTATTTATTCATTATCTATGTCACGTCAGATGTTTTATGGATATAAGCTTTTTAACGTTCCAAACTCTTATTTTTTTGATTCTGGACCCCGAGAGCTATTTCTTTCGATTTCCCTCTTTTTACCCGTACTGGGTATTGGTATGTACCCCGATCTCGTTCTTTCACTATCGGTTGACAAGGTTGAAGTTATGCTATCTAATTCTTTTTCTAAATAGTTTTTTGCTATTCATGATTTTAAAACCTTTCACTTTACAATGAAAAAGTTGTAGAATGAAAAAAGAGAACTTTTCCTTCTCGCAAATTTATAAAATTTATAGCTAAAAAAAAAAAAAGAATTTGAACCCAATATGGGCACGAACCATGCGAATGGAATATTGTATTTGATTCGCATGGTTCGTGCCCATTCGCGTAAATTTTTTTTTATATGTACTATAATGTGAATGTGTAGTGTTCGTAAGATACTTTCGTGAATTCAATTAGATGTTAATGTAAACGAACCATAACTATGTAGTCCTAGTCCTAATAGATTAACCCCAAAATAGCATATCCAAATTATAAGAAAGCCTATAGACGCTACAATTGCCGAATTTGCACCTTTCAGGTTTATATTTGTTCGAGTATGTAAATAAATCGCGAATACGATCCAAGTAATAAATGCCCAAGTTTCTTTTGGATCCCAATTCCAATAGGATCCCCAAGCTTCATTAGCCCATACTGCTCCTGACAGAATACCTATGGTTAAAAAAGAAAATCCTAGACTAATAATACGATAACTCCAATAATCCAATTGCTGAATTAATTGAGATCTGTAATAATTCTTACCCGAAAAAAAAGAAGTAGTTTGGAAAAGATTGCTTCGTTTATTCATGTATTCAATTTCACCACCGAAAAACGACTCTTTTATTAAAAGAGTACTTTTACAAAGAATCTTTCGGTTTTTTCGAAATGTAATGACTACAAGTGCTACTGATAATAATGATCCACATAAAAGGGACGCATAGCCCAATATCATCATAGTTACGTGCATTAATAACCACTCGGATTGAAGAGCGGGTACTAATATTGAAGATTGGTGTATTTGAGTTAAAAGTCCGGAAGTAGCAAAGCCCTGGGTAAAAATAGCACTTGAACCGGTTATTGTGCTTAATAAATTTTTCTTTTTTTTGAAATACGGAACTATATGAATAAGGGAGAAACACCACGAAAGGAAGATTAATGATTCATATAAATCACTTAGTGGAAAATGACCCGAATAAATCCAACGTGTAACTAATAATCCTGTTATACAGGAAAAACTAACTATCAGACCCCTTTCGGATGAATCATACAGTTGTACGATTTCATCTACGCAAAAAAGGGTTATTAAACGAATTGTAATTACGATTGAAACAATAGAAAGGGAAATATGAGTTAATATATGTTCTAAGGTTGAAAATATCATAAAAAAAAAGAAGAGTCTCTTAAATGGAAATTGGGAGTTGAATTGATTATAGGATCTATTTCGCTTTTTTAGAAGATGACATGCCGCCACTCGGACTCGAACCGAGATGCTCTAGCACTGCTTCCTAAGAGCAGCGTGTCTACCAATTTCACCATAGCGGCTTGTCTTGAACTTATAATAGCTTATAAATAAACAATCGTCGAGATTGAAGAAGCCAATTCAGTGCAATATTTTTATTTTCTTTTTCAGAAAAAATGCAAATTCAAAATAATAAAAAATAATAAATAATAATAGGGATTAGAAGGTTCGTTATTTTAGTTTAGGGTCTTAGCCTCTTGGGGTTTTTCGGGTATTTTCTGTTCTCTTAGAATTGAACTCTTGTAACTAGAAAGAGAAAGTTCTACCCCAAAAATGGTTTTTGTTTTCATTTTTTAATGAACTTTTTTTTTCTCATTTTTTGAATTTCAGAAATTTACCATTCTATATTCTATACCATTCTATATTATATATAGTAATTCATAGAATTCTATATTCTATACCATTCTATATTATATATAGTAATTCATAGAAATATATAAAAAAAGGTTAAGTAAGGTTAAATTGAATCTATTACTTTCAATAAAAATGAAATGAAAATAAAAAAATTATCCCCTTTTTTATAGATAGAGAAAAAGGGAGAAAAATATAAAAAAATTATCCCCTTTTTTATAGATAGAGAAAAAGGGAGAAAAATATAAAATTTTTTTCTAACAAACAAATAGTTCGATGGGGAAAAACCCTCTCCCCATCTTGTAAATGAGAAAATCTACTAAAAAAAAAAGAAGGATAAACCTCCTTTTATCTTGTATTTATGGGTTTGTCAACAAAAACAAGGAAACTTTTCTATTTTTATAATTCAGTAAAAAGCTTAATTTATATATATATATTTTTTTTTTAATATAAAAGAAGGAATTTAGTGCTATTTCATATTGATTAGTTTAACTCAATAGGAAATTCAAAATTTTGTAGCAAATAGGAAATGGGTCAATTTCATTTTTCGAGTTCATTCGGATTATTGAAATTTTGAATTACTATTACTTATACTACTTATATACTACTTATACTTAATTTGTTAATTTGTTAATTGGTTAGTTGCAAATTTCATTTTTCGAGTTCATTCGGATTATTGAAATTTTGAATTACTATTACTTATACTACTTATATACTACTTATACTTAATTTGTTAATTTTTTTGTTGCACAAAAAAACTTTTTGAATTTCCTGTAGAAAGAGATTTCCCTAACGAAAAAGCTTTTAATGCTATCCAATATCCCTTCCTTTTCCAAATATTTTTCCGAATACGCCTTTTTGATGTAGAAATACGTTTTTTTGGAACGGCCATTTAAGATAAAAAGGATTACTTATTGTTTTCGTTGGATGTGAAAGACATCTATTGGTCAAACCAAATCCTTCTTTACTTTTTTTTGTATTCTATTTATTCTTATTCTTGAATTAATATTCTTTTCGGAAAAAAGAAAGCTAGGGGGGGAAGATATATGAAAATCGCATTTAGAAAAAAAGATTTCGCGTACTCTAAATACTATAAATTCTAAATAGAGAAAGAGCGAAGATATGTGATTTTTTTTTCCATAGAATCGCTGTAAAATAGTTTTTATTCATTCGATTGATTACTATCTTTATTTGATATTCTTTCTCATTAAAGTCTATATCTATAGAATCTGTTACACCGTAGGAATCAAATGAAATAAAGAAATAAAGAAATAAATAAAGAAAGTTAAGAATAAGTAAATAAGTATAAGTTAAGTATAAGTAAGAAAAGTAATAAAAAAAATTAGTGTAATTTAGTTCATAGCTTGCTTTTTTTTACTCCTTTCAAAAAGGTAAGATCCAGTCAATAAATTAGTAAGAATCGCTGTAAAATAGTTTTTATTCATTCGATTGATTACTATCTTTATTTGATATTCTTTCTCATTAAAGTCTATATCTATAGAATCTGTTACACCGTAGGAATCAAATGAAATAAAGAAATAAAGAAATAAATAAAGAAAGTTAAGAATAAGTAAATAAGTATAAGTTAAGTATAAGTAAGAAAAGTAATAAAAAAAATTAGTGTAATTTAGTTCATAGCTTGCTTAATAAGTAAATAAGTATAAGTTAAGTATAAGTAAGAAAAGTAATAAAAAAAATTAGTGTAATTTAGTTCATAGCTTGCTTTTTTTTACTCCTTTCAAAAAGGTAAGATCCAGTCAATAAATTAGTAAATTCAAAAAGCTTTTTATGCAACAGACATATCAATACGGGTGCCTAATACTCTTCATCCCCCTTTCAGTTGCTATATTACTAGGGGTGGGGCTTCTTCTTTTTCCGACGGCAACAAAAAAGTTTCGTCGCATGTGGTCTTTTCATAGTGTTTTATTGTTAAGTATAGTTATGATTTTTTCAATGAATCTGTCTATTCATCAAATAAATAGCAATTATAGCCATCAATATGTATGGTCTTGGATCATTACTAACGATTTTTCTTTAGAATTCGGATATTTGATAGATCCACTTACTTCTATTATGTCAATGTTAATCACTACTGTTGGAATTTTTGTTCTTATTTATAGTGATAATTATATGGCTCATGATCAAGGATATTTGAAATTTTTTGCTTATATGAGTTTTTTCAGTACTTCCATGTTAGGATTAGTTACTAGTTCGAATTTGATACAAATTTATATTTTTTGGGAATTGGTCGGAATGTGTTCCTATTTACTAATAGGATTTTGGTCCACACGACCTCTTGCAGCAAATGCTTGCCAAAACGCTTTTCTAACAAATCGTGTAGGGGATTTTGGTTTATTATTAGGAATTTTAGGTTTTTATTGGATAACGGGTAGTTTCGAATTTCAAGATTTATTCGAAATATTCAATGACTTAATTTCTAATAACGAGGTAAATTTTTTATTTGTTACTTTGTGTGCTGCTCTGTTATTTGGCGGTGCTGTTGCTAAATCTGCACAATTTCCCCTTCATGTATGGTTGCCTGATGCTATGGAAGGGCCTACTCCGATTTCTGCCCTTATACACGCTGCTACTATGGTAGCGGCAGGAATTTTTCTTGTAGCTCGTCTTCTTCCTCTTTTCATAGTTATCCCTTCCATAATGAATTTAATCTCGTTAATAGGAATAATAACTGTCTTATTAGGAGCTACTTTAGCTCTTGCTCAAAAAGATATTAAGAGAGGTTTAGCTTATTCTACAATGTCCCAATTGGGTTATATAATGTTAGCTCTTGGTATGGGGTCTTACCGAAGTGCTTTATTTCATTTGATTACTCATGCCTATTCCAAAGCATTGTTATTTTTAGGATCTGGATCCGTTATTCATTCAATGGAAGGGATTGTTGGCTATTCTCCGTATAAAAATCAGAATATGATTCTTATGGGAGGTTTAAGAAAACATGTACCAATTACCAAAAATGCTTTTTTATTAGGTACACTCTCTCTGTGTGGTATTCCGCCTTTGGCTTGTTTTTGGTCCAAAGATGAAATTATTAATGATACTTGGTTGTATTCGACGATTTTCGCAATAATAGCCTGGGTTACTGCCGGATTAACCGCATTTTATATGTTTCGGATATATTTACTTACTTTTGAGGGACATTTAAATGTTTATTTTACAAATTATAGTGGCAAACAAAAAATACCTTTCTATTCAATATCTCTATGGGGTAGGGGGGTTTCAAAAAAAATTAATAAAAAAGTTCGTTTATTAGCAATGACTGATGATCAAAGTTTTTCCTTTTTTTCAAAAAGAACATATCGAATTGATGATAATGGTAGAAATATGACACGACCATTTATTACTATTCCTCGTTTTGAGAATAAAAACCTGTATTCTTATCCTTATGAATCAGACAATAATATGTTATTACCTCTACTTGTATTGGGACTATTTACTCTGTTCGTTGGGTTTATAGGAATTCCTTTTAATCAAGAGGGAGTCAATGCTGATATATTATCTAAATGGTTAACTCCGTCGATCAATCTTTTGCATAAAAAGTTGACTAATTCGACCAATTGGTATGAATTTATGAAAGATTCAATTTTTTCAGTCAGTATAGGTTATTTAGGAATATTTATATCGTCTTTTTTATATAAATCTCCTTATTCCTCTTTATTAAATTTGGATTTAAGAAATTCAACTCTTAAAGGTAAAGGGTTCCCTAGCGGTCCTCTTTCGGAGAAAATGCTAAATGGCATATATTGTTGGTCATATAATCGCGCTTATATAGATTCTTTTTATAAAAGATCCCTAACTGGGGGGACTAGAGCATTGGCAGAATTAACTCATTTTTTTGATCGACGAGTAATTGATGGAATTACGAATGGAGTTGGTTTTCTTAGTTTCTTTATAGGAGAAGTTCTCAAATACGTAGGGGGCGGACGTATCTCTTCGTATCTTTTCTTCTATTTATTGTATGTATTCCTTTGTTTTTTAATTTTTTTTATTACTTTTCTTACTTATACTTAACTTATACTTATTTACTTATTCTTAACTTTCTTTATTTAT